TTTATATGAACAATATTACGTTCTTAATTAAGTTTTATTTTGTGGTTTATTAAATTATTATTAATTAATTAGTAATTATTGTTCACCTAATATAATTAAATATAGCACCTTTAAATAAATCTATCGTACCAATAATTATATTCTAATTATTATAAATAAAATTTTTATTTATATAATATATAATATATTTATATTAATATAAGTATTTATTATATAATTAAATATAGCACCTTTAAATAAATCTATCGTACCAATAATTATATTCTAATTATTATACAATTTTGTATTCTAATTTTTGATGTTTTACTAATAATACTAATTATATTAAAAACCCAAAATTTATCATTCAATATGGTATGCAAATTAAATTAGTCTTTTCTATTTAAAGATTAAGGGAGTATTGACCCCCTCCTTTAATCAAAAAAAAAAGGAGGGGGGAAAAATCGTTTTAAAAATCATACTAATTATGTTTTTATAATTATAATGGTCATTAATATAGGACTTGAAAACAATTTCTTTTATTTTAATTAAAGTTTTATTCTTGCTGAGAATATTCATTATATAGTTGTACCATATATTAATTTTGTAAATGATTTATATAATATTGTTGTAGTGGTAAATATTATTTATCAACTAAAGTTGGATATAGCAATCTATGTGTCCCCGGTGAAGATCGTGCCAGCCACCGCGGTTATACGTGAGGGGAAAGTGAATATTATTGGGTTAACAGTTAAATTTATTATTCCTTTAATTCTAAAATTTTTAGGTGAAATTTTAATTTTATTTTAATAGGTTTATATGAAGCTGTGAAATTTATTTTAAAAACAAGGATTAGATACCCTTTTATTTTAAATGTAAATATTAACCTGGGTAGTAGTAGTTATGATCTTGAAACCCAAAGAATTTGGCGGTATTTTATTCTTTTTAGAGGAACCTGTCCTGTAATTGATAGTCCACGATAGATAAGTACTTATCTTTGTAATCATTTTGTATACCTCCGTCATCAGGATATCTTTTTAGAGTTAATATCCATATAATATAAATTATCATATGTCAGGTCAAGGTGCAATTTATAGATAAGTAGAGATGGGTTACAATAAATTTATTTACACGGATTTATATTATTATTTAATATAATGAAGGTGGATTTAAAAGTAAAATTAATTCTTTATTAATTTGACCTTAGCTCTAAAATATGCACACATCGCCCGTCGCTCTTATTTTTAAAGTAAGATAAGTCGTAACATAGTAGGTGTACTGGAAGGTGTACCTAGAAAGGTAAACAAATTAGAGCTTGATAGAAAGCTTTTCATTTACACTGAAATTTTATCTGTGCAATTCAGATTAATTTGATAATTATTATCTTACTTATTTAATTTATTTATATTTATGAGAACAATCTTTATATTTTAGTATATTAAGGAAAAATTATTTTTTGTTATAGTATATTAGTACTGTTAAGGAATTGGTGAAATAATTTAAAAATTAATTTAATGTAAGTATGCTTATTTTGCAGTACCTTTTGTATCAGGGTTGATCAATTAATTTAATTTATCTTTTTATCTCGATTTTAGAAGAGTTAAACTATTATTTTAATTAATGTGGAATAATTATTAATAATATAGTTTAGGAGGGAAATCCTATTCGGTTCTAAAGGTATCTAGTTTTTTAAGAAATAAATTTAATTTAGCTTCAATATTTAATTTTTATATTTTTATATTAATTATATGTTGAAATAAAAATTATAGGGGATAAGCTCTATATTATTCTATAAAAGATTTATTAATAAATTTCTGTAGGTTTAGAATTATCCATCATTAGTAAGTATGTTATAATTTATTTTTATTATTAATTAATTTTATTTTTTTTAGTAACTTATTAAAATATCAGAATGAATCAATTATTTTGAGTAATAATGATTAAATTAGTATAAATTATTGTTTATTATATTATTATTTTTATGATAAAATAAGGAACTCGGCAAATATAGTTCTCGCCTGTTTATCAAAAACATGTCCTTTTGAATTTAATTGAAGGTCTGACCTGCCCAGTGAGGAGTTCAACGGCCGCGGTATACTGACCGTGCAAAGGTAGCATAATCATTAGTCTTTTAATAGGGGGCTGGAATGAAAGGTTTAACGAGGAACTGACTGTCTCATTTTATTTGTTTTAAAATTTAATTTTTTAGTTAAAAAGCTAAAATTCTATTGGAAGACGAGAAGACCCTATAGATCTTTACATGAAATTATCTAAATATTTATATATTAATATTTTTAGATTATTTTTTGTTTTGTTGGGGTGACAAAAATATATATTTAACTTTTTTATATGCATAACATTGATTTATGAATATTAGATCCATTATTATTGATTATTAGACTAAGTTACCTTAGGGATAACAGCGTAATCCTCCTCCAGAGTTCGTATTAACAGGATGGGCTTGCGACCTCGATGTTGGATTAAGATAATAATTAGGTGTAGCAGCTTAATTTATAGGTCTGTTCGACCTTTAAATTCTTACATGATCTGAGTTCAGACCGGTTTAAGCCAGGTCGGTTTCTATCTCCAATTTTAATCAATTTTTAGTACGAAAGGACCAAAATTGTAAAATAATTTTTTTTTACTGATTAATATTAACTATTTTGGCAGAAAAGTGCCATGAATTTAGAATTCTTAAATGTAAGATTGTCTTACAAGTAGTACTTGCAGATTAATGATATAATTTTATTATTACTAGAGGGGCTAATTATATTTATTTGTGTATTAGTCGGTGTTGCTTTTTTGACTTTACTAGAACGTAAAATCTTAGGATACATTCAAATTCGGAAAGGACCAAATAAAGTAGGATACTGTGGTATTGTTCAACCCTTTTCTGATGCAATTAAATTGTTTACTAAGGAACAGACTTTTCCTATAGTGTCTAATTATCTACCTTACTACTTTTCACCAGTATTTAGATTATTTGTTTCTTTATTAATTTGATCTATTATACCTTTTTATTTTGGTTTATATAATTTTGGGTTAGGACTTTTATTTTTTCTTTGCTGTACGAGAGTTGGAGTCTATACAGTAATGATTGCAGGTTGATCCTCAAATTCTTTATATGCATTGTTGGGAGGACTTCGTGCAGTTGCACAGACAATTTCTTATGAAGTAAGATTAGCATTAATTTTAATTTCTTTTATTATCTTATCTAGAAGATATAACTTGTCTATATTTAGTGCATATCAAAATGTAATTTGATTTTTATTTATTACATTCCCTTTAATAATTGTTTGATTTGCTTCAAGTTTAGCAGAAACTAATCGTACTCCTTTTGATTTTGCTGAAGGTGAATCTGAATTAGTTTCTGGTTTTAATATTGAATATAGAAGAGGAGGGTTTGCATTAATTTTTATAGCTGAATATGCTAGTATTCTTTTTATAAGAATATTATTTGTAGTATTATTTTTAGGTGGGGACTTTAATTCTTTCTTTTTTATCTTGAAGTTGGTTATAGTCTCTTCTTTATTTATTTGGGTTCGTGGTACCTTACCTCGATACCGTTATGATAAATTAATGTATTTAGCTTGGAAAAGATTTTTACCAGTTTCCTTAAATTATTTAATTTTTTTCTCGGGAATGAAAATTATAATTATTTCCTTGTTCATTTAATGTACAATTTTTAGTAAAACTAATAAGGGATTTATTCCTTTTCTTGTACTTTCAAAATACCTGCTTCTAAAAGCTTATCAGTTATTGTAATAATTTATCTCAGATTTTTATAACTATAGGATGAATGATATAAAAAGAGAAATATAATACAGTAAGAATTTGACCAATAATAATGTAGGGATCTTCTACTGGGCGGGCCCCAATTCATGTTAATAAAGTTACAATTGATACTATAGTTCAGAATAATAATTGATTAATTGGATAAAATTGTAAACCTCGGAAATTTCTCTTTATTAAGGGTATAATAAATAAGATAGCAATAGATATAACTAAGGCAATGACCCCTCCTAGCTTATTTGGAATAGATCGTAAGATTGCATAAGCAAATAAAAAATATCATTCTGGTTGAATGTGAACTGGAGTGACTAAAGGATTTGCTGGAATGAAGTTATCTGGATCACCTAATAAGTATGGGTTAGTTAATGATAATATAATTAATATTATTACTATTACTAGGAATCCTACAATGTCCTTTCATGAGAAGTATGGGTGAAAAGGGATTTTATCACTATCTCTATTTACACCAATGGGATTATTAGATCCTGTTTGATGTAAAAATAATAAGTGAATTATTGTTGCAGCTGCAACAATAAAAGGCAATACAAAATGAAATGTAAAGAATCGGGTAAGAGTTGCATTATCAACTGCAAACCCTCCTCATACTCATTGTACTAATGTAACCCCTAAGTAAGGGATAGCTGATAGTAGGTTTGTAATAACTGTTGCCCCCCAAAATGATATTTGACCCCATGGTAACACATAGCCTATAAATGCTGTGGCCATTACTAAAAATAAAATTAATACTCCTACACTTCATGTATGAATATAATTATATGATCCATAATAGATGTTTCGACCAATATGAAGATAAATACAAATAAAAAAGAATGATGCTCCATTAGCATGTATGGTTCGTAAAATTCATCCATAATTAACATCACGACAGATATGATTTACTCTAAAGAAGGCTGTATCAACTCTGGCGGTGTAATGTATTGCTAAGAATAATCCTGTTAGAATTTGAATAATTAAACATAATCCTAGTAATGAACCAAAGTTTCATCAAATAGAGATATTCGAAGGAGTTGGTAAGTCTACTAATGCATTATTAGCAATTTTAAATAATGGGTGTTGAATTCGTAATGGTTTATTCATTAGTTTATTGGTCGTAGAGGTCCCTTATTGGATTTTGTTAAAGATACAATTACAATTAATGTTAAAAATAAGTATAATACTATAAATGTGGTAATTGGTGAGATAGGATTATTATAAAGAGAAGATATACTAATATCTGGAGAACTAACTTCTTCTATAAGTTGATCTGTTATAGGTATGGTACATATAAAAGGGTCTATAAACATAATTATTATAAATATAATAATTACACCTATGATCATAATTGTTATGAAGTATATACTTTTTTTAAAAATCTCATTTGATGCAATTCTTGTTATATAAATAAATAGGACTAGTATCCCTCCTAAAAATACTAAGAATAGAATATATGAAAATCATGATGAATATGATATTAGACCTATTAAAATACATATTATAATTGTTTGTAAGAGTAGTGTAATTCCTATATTTATGGGGTGTATTATGGACGCGAATAATAAGCTGTTTCTAACTATTAATATTGCAGATAGAATTTGTCTGATTCAGAGAATAGTTTAATGAAAATTTTAATTTTGGAGATTAAAGATGAATAGATATATTTTTCTCTGATGAGGGAGGGAGGGGGAAGTTTAAGGAGTAATTTACTCTATTCTGGTTTACAAGACCAGTGTTTTTATAAACTACTAAAACTAATGTTAATATTTTATAGTTACATGTTTTATTTTTTTGTTTTAAGCGGGCTTTGGTCATTTGTTTCTAAGCGTAAACATTTGTTATCAACACTTTTAAGATTAGAATTTATTGTTCTTAGATTATTTTTTTATATGTTTTTTGTTTTACTTTTTTATTCTGGATTATATTTTTTAATATATTTCTTGACATTTGGTGTATGTGAAGGGGCATTAGGACTAGGGATTTTAGTTTCAATAATTCGTAGTCATGGTAATGACTACTTTAATTCATTTAATATATTGCAATGTTAAAGTTTTTATTTTATGTTATTTTTATGACCCCTTTATGCTTTGTTATAAATTATTGAATATTTGCTGTATTATTATTTATTTTATCCTTCATATTTTTAGTAGAAGGTTATATGGTTTTCTCCTTTTGTAATATTAGATATTATTTTGGTTACGATGTTCTTAGTTATGGGTTAATTTTTCTTAGATTTTGAATTTGTTGTTTAATATTGCTAGCTAGATCTAATATCTATTTTAATAATAATTTTGTTACTTTTTTTATATTAATAGTATTGTTTTTATTAATGTTTCTTTTGTTTACATTTACGAGAATGAACTTGTTTATATTTTATATATTTTTTGAGAGATCTCTGGTTCCTACCTTTTTTCTTATTTTAGGGTGAGGATATCAACCTGAACGTGTTCAGGCTGGTATTTACTTATTGTTTTATACTTTATTTGCTTCTTTACCTTTACTTATTTCAATTTTTAATGTTTACAATACTTTTGAGACTTTAAATTTTCATTTATTTATTTATAGTTTTACGAGTTCTTTTGGTTTATATAGATATATTTCGTTAATTTTGGCTTTTTTGGTTAAGATACCTATATTTATTTTCCACCTATGATTACCAAAGGCTCATGTTGAGGCACCTATTTCAGGTTCAATAATTTTAGCAGGTGTATTACTTAAACTAGGGGGGTATGGGTTATTACGGGTTTTTTCTTTTATTAGTATATTAGGAATTAAGTTTAATTACGTTTGAATTGGTATTTGTTTAGTAGGAGGAGTAATTGTTAGCTTGGTTTGTTTAAGCCAAGTTGATTTGAAGTCTTTAATTGCTTATTCATCAGTGGCTCATATAGGAATTGTTTTGGCTGGGCTAATAACATTAACATATTGAGGTTTAAGAGGTTCTTATATATTGATGCTTGCTCATGGCTTATGCTCATCAGGTTTATTTTGTTTAGCAAATATTACATATGAGCGTTTAGGTAGCCGTAGATTTTTTATTAATAAGGGATTAATTAATTTGATGCCCAGTATATGTTTATGGTGGTTTTTATTGAGATCTAGAAATATAGCAGCACCTCCTAGTATGAATTTATTGGGTGAGATTAGATTATTGAATAGTATTTTAAGATGAAGAAGAATTACAATAATTTCAATTATTTTTTTGTCTTTTTTTAGTGCTGCTTATACTTTATTTATATATAGTTATACTCAACATGGTAAATTTTATTCCTCATTATATAGATGTAATTCGGGTTATTTTCGTGAATATTTACTTTTGTTTCTACACTGGTTACCATTAAATTATATTATTTTAAAGAGAGAATTATTTTTTAATTGATTATAATTATACTTAAATAGTTTAATAAAAATTTTGATTTGTGGTGTCAAAGATGTAATGTTTTTACTTTAGGTAATTAATTGACGTTTGAATATTTGTTTTATTAGATTTATTGGCTTATTCATTTTTTCTTTATTTAACTTATTTATGGGAATTTATTTTTATTTATTGGATATTAGATTATTTATTGAATGGGAAGTATTATCTTTAAATTCAATAAATGTTGTTATGACTTTACTTTTAGATTGAATATCTTTAATTTTTATAGGCTTTGTTTTATTTATTTCTAGTATAGTTATTTTTTATAGTCATAATTATATGGAAGGTGATCCATATATTTCTCGTTTTATTATCTTGGTTCTTATATTTGTCTTGTCAATAATATTTTTAATCATTAGCCCTAATTTGATTTCTATTTTACTTGGTTGAGATGGCCTTGGTCTCACTTCTTATTTGTTGGTTATTTATTATCAAAATTTTAAGTCTTATGGTGCGGGTATATTAACTGTTTTATCTAACCGTTTGGGAGATGTGGCTTTTTTGTTAGGTATTGCTTGAATGTTAAATTATGGTAGATGAAATTATATTTTTTATTTGAATTATATATTTAATGATATTGAAGGATTTATAATTTCATGTTTAATGGTTTTTGCTGCTATAACTAAAAGTGCTCAAATTCCTTTTTCTTCTTGATTACCTGCTGCAATAGCAGCACCTACTCCAGTATCTTCTTTAGTTCACTCTTCTACTTTGGTGACTGCAGGGGTTTATCTAATAATTCGTTTTAACTCTTTATTAATAGGCACTGGTATTAATAAATATCTACTTTTAGTAGGCGGAATAACAATATTTATATCTGGAATTGGGGCTAATTATGAATTTGATTTGAAAAAAATTATTGCCTTGTCAACTTTAAGACAATTGGGTTTAATGATGAGAATTTTATCTATGGGATATCCTGAGTTGGCCTTTTTCCATTTATTAACTCATGCTTTATTTAAGGCTTTGTTATTCATGTGTGCTGGGGTAATTATTCATAATTTAGGGGATTGTCAGGATATCCGCTTTATAGGAGGATTAATTATATTTTTTCCTTTAACCTCTACTTGTTTTATGGTGTCTAATTTGGCATTATGTGGGTTTCCTTTTTTAGCAGGATTTTATTCTAAGGATTTAATTTTGGAAATATGTTTACTATCTAATTTGAATGTAGTTAGATTTATTTTTTATTTTTTTTCAACTGGATTAACAGCTTGTTATACCCTTCGTTTAATCTATTATGTTATATGCGGAGAATTTAATTATAGTAGTTGTAATGGTATTCTGGATGAGGGCTGATTTATATTGAAGGGTATATTTTGTATAGTTTTTATGGCGATTATTGGAGGGAGCATATTAAGATGGATATTATTTAAGATCCCTTCTATGGTGTGCTTACCTTTTTTATTTAAAATATTAGCAATGATTGTTAGATTATTGGGGGGATTTTTTGGGTATCATTTATCTATTTCTTATTATTCATCAATTTCTATCTCATTAAATGTAAAGTTTATTTCTACATTTTTGGGTAGAATATGGTTTATACCTTATATTAGAACTCGTGGTGTATATATTTATCCTTTCTATTCTGGTAAAATGTATTTAGGTAGATTTGATCAAGGCTGATGTGAGTATTTTGGTGCTCAAGGGTTTTATTCTATATTTAAGCGGATAACAGTTTCTGTACAGTCATTCCAGAATAATTTTTTTAAAACTTATTTACTATTATTTTTTATTTGATTATTTTTTTTAATTCTTGTTTATTATTCAAATAGCTTATATAAAGCGTAACATTGAAGCTGTTATGAAGATCTTTAGATCTTTGAATATATTTATGAAAAGATTCCTTTTATTTTTACATTGAAAATGTAATGTTTTTATAAACTACATAAACAAGAGTATAAACGGAATTAAACCGCTAAAAATAGAAGTTAGCAGCTTCATTTTGAACATCATACTCTTTTAGCTGGAAATTATTATTTCATTTTTATCATTAACAGTAATACGCCTCTATTTTGGCTTCAACTAATTAAATAAGGATGATTTAACATCAATATAATCAGGTCGAAACTGATTGCAATTATTCGCTTCTTATTTAAGGTAAGTTGATTAATCAACACTTTTTGAGTGCAAGTCAAATGTTATATTTAACTATTACCCTAGCTAGATCATTCTAGAGCTCCTTGATTTCATTCATGATAAAGACCTACTAATAAGATTACAATAAAGAGGATTGAAGTAATTCTTCATGATATAATTCTTGATGAAGGTAAACTTTCAATTATCGGTAATAGAATAGCAATTTCGACATCAAAAATTAAGAAAATGACTGCAATTAAAAAGAATCGTAGTGAGAAAGGGATGCGTGATTTATTAAATGGGTCAAACCCGCACTCAAATGGCGATCTTTTTTCTCGGTCTACAATTCTTTTTTTTGATAGGATTGAAGCTAATATCATAATTACTGTGGTGATTATAATTAAAATAATTCTGGTGATTAAAATAAAATTAATTACTTATCCTGAATTTTTCAGACTTTTTGATTGGAAGTCAAATATACTTATATATTAGACAAGTATCTACCTCATCAGTAAATTGAAATGTACAAGAATAGTCAAACAACATCTACGAAATGTCAATATCATGCTGCTGCTTCAAATCCAAAATGATGTGATTCGGAGAAATGTTTCATTGAATGGCGCAGAAAACATGCTGATAAGAATATTGTACCAATAATAACATGAATCCCATGAAATCCTGTTGCTATAAAAAATGTTGAGCCATAGACTGAGTCTGCAATAGTAAAAGGTGCTTCAATATATTCATAAGCCTGAAGAATTGTGAAGTATACCCCTAGAACTACGGTGAAAAATAATCCTTGTATACCTTGGGAGTGATTACCCTGTATTAATCTATGATGAGCTCATGTTACAGTAACTCCTGAGGCTAATAGGATAGAAGTATTAAGTATAGGGATTGATATTGGATCAAATGGTGAAATTCCCTTTGGAGGCCATATACTTCCAATTTCTACTGTAGGTGATAAACTTCTATGAAAATATGCCCAGAAAAATGAAACAAAAAATAGAACTTCTGAGGTAATAAATAAAATTATCCCCCATCGTAATCCAATAACTACTGGATATGTATGTAGGCCCTGGAAGGTCCCTTCACGTGTTACATCTCGTCATCATTGAATTATTGTTAAAATTAATACTGATGTTCTAATAATTAAGAGATCATTATTATAAGTATGGAATCACTTAACTATACCAGTAGTTATTATTATTGCCCCGATTGCCCCTGTTAAAGGTCAAGGACTCTGATCTACTAGATGATATGGGTGGTTATTATGATTAGACATTAGTTTACTTCACTAGAATAGAGTGTACTAAGAACTGCAAATACATAGGATTGAATAATTGATACAGCAGATTCCAGAGTTAATAGTGCAAATTGAGTAATAATAAGTAAAGTTAAAAGTGAATAGGATATTGATGGTCCTGTTCTTCCTAATAATGTTATTAATAAATGTCCTGCAATTATATTAGCAGCTAATCGTACGGCCAGGGTACCTGGCCGAATTAGGTTACTAATAGTTTCAATACATACTATAAATGGTATTAGTACCGCAGGTGTTCCTTGAGGCACTAAATGTGCAAATATATGTTGTGTATGATTTAATCATCCATACACTATAAATCTAATTCATAAAGGTAATGATAAAGTTAATGTGAATACTAAGTGACTCGATCTAGTAAAAATGTAAGGAAATAATCCCATGAAGTTATTAAATAAAATTAATGAGAATACAGAAATGAATATAAATGTTGTTCCATTCATACTATTTACTCCTAGTAAGGTTTTGAATTCCTTATGTAATGTTCTTGTAATTGTATTTCATGCAATACCTATTCGCGTGGGAATTAATCAAAATATTATTGGTATTATAATAACTGCAATTATTGTTGAAGTTCAATTTAAAGGTATTCTAAATATAGATGTTGTGGGGTCAAATACAGAAAATAAATTTGTTATCATTTTCAGTTATTAGATTTAGAAATAATATTTTTTATATCCTTTGAAATTTTGAATTTAGGGGTAAATAAATAGTAGTTTATTATATTAATTATTACTAATATATAAGAGAAGAATAGAAATAATAAAATTCATCTTATTGGTGCTATTTGAGGAATTAAGAAATATCTAAGTTTAATAAATAATTTTAGTTTGACAAACTAACGTTATAATTTAACTAATTTCTTCATTGGAAGTATTCCGTTACTTTACTATATTTTGGTTTAAGAGACCAATGCTTACTTTCAGCCACCCAATGAAGCTTCTCTGATATTTTGAATTCAGTTAATAAATGACTTAATATTAACACTTTCAATTATAATTGGTATAAAACTGTGATTTGCCCCACAAATTTCTGAACATTGACCAAAAAATACCCCTGGTCGATTAATAAAAAATCTTGTTTGATTTAATCGACCAGGAGTGGCATCAACCTTAATACCTAAAGCTGGGACAGCTCATGAGTGTAATACATCAGCTGCTGTAATAAGTACACGTACTTGAGTTTGTATAGGTAATGTTGTTCGATTATCTACCTCCAGTAGACGAAACCCTTCTCTTTCTATTTCATTATAAGGAATTATATATGAGTCAAATTCAATATGTTTAAAATCTGAATATTCATATCTTCAGTATCATTGATGCCCGACTGTTTTTAGAGTAATTGAGGGTTCTCTTACTTCATCAAGTAGATATAGTAATCGTAAGGATGGTATAGCAATAATTACTAGAACAAATACTGGTAAAATTGTTCAGGCAGTTTCAATTTTTTGTCCATCCAAAAGGTTTCGATTGATATTTTTATTAAAAAATGTAGCTCCTATAATATATGCTACTAATACAGTAATAATCACAAGGACTATTATTGTGTGGTCATGAAAATAATGTAATTGTTCTATTATAGGTGATGCTGCATCTTGAAAGTTTAATTGAGCCCATGTTGCCATTTTTAATGAAAGGATATAAGCCTTTATAAATGGAGCTTAAATCCATGGCACTTTTCTGCCACATTAAAACTTTAATAAGATTGGTAGTTCAGCATATCTGTGTTCCATGGGAGGTAGCTTCTGGTATCATTCAATTGATGTATTAACATTTAAAGTTCTTATAACTTGACGTTGTGCTACTAGACCTTCTCACATGATGTAGATTAAAAGTATTACACCAATTAAAGAGATAGTACTTCCTATAGAGGATATAATATTTCATGAAGTATAAGCATCCGGATAATCTGAGTATCGTCGTGGTATCCCACTTAATCCTAAAAAGTGCTGAGGGAAGAATGTCAAATTTACACCAATAAATATAATTAGAAATTGGATTTTTAATAGATGATTATTTAATGTTACTCCTGTAAATAAGGAGAACCATTGAACTAATCCACCTATAATTGCAAATACTGCCCCTATTGATAGTACATAGTGAAAGTGGGCAACAACATAATAAGTATCATGTAATGTAATATCAATTGAGGAATTTGCTAGTACTACTCCTGTTAAGCCTCCAATTGTAAATAGAAATACAAATCCTAGAGCCCATAGTAAGGAGGGGCTATATGAGAATTGTGTTCCGTGAAGTGTTGCAAGTCAACTGAAAATTTTGATCCCTGTAGGGACAGCAATTACTATAGTAGCTGATGTAAAATATGCTCGAGTATCTACATCCATTCCTACAGTGAATATATGGTGAGCTCATACAACAAATCCCAAGATACCAATTGCCACTATAGCATAGATTATTCCTAGGACACCAAATGTTTCCTTTTTACCTCTTTCTTGAGCAATAATATGTGAAATTATACCAAATCCTGGTAAAATTAGAATGTATACTTCTGGGTGACCAAAAAATCAAAATAGGTGCTGGTATAAAATAGGATCTCCTCCTCCGGCGGGGTCAAAGAATGATGTATTAATATTTCGGTCTGTTAATAACATAGTAATAGCACCTGCTAAAACAGGTAAGGATAAAAGTAAAAGTACCGCAGTAATTACTACTGCTCATACAAATAATGGTATTTGATCTATTTTTATCCCAGGTGATTTTATATTAATTACTGTAGTGATAAAGTTAATTGCACCAAGAATTGATGATACACCTGCTAGGTGTAATGAAAAAATTGTTAGATCTACTGATGCACCCGCATGAGCAATTGCACCTGCTAATGGGGGATAAACAGTCCATCCAGTACCTGCCCCTCTTTCAACTATTCTTCTTGCTAATAAAAGTGTAAATGAGGGAGGTAATAGTCAGAAGCTTATGTTATTAAGTCGAGGGAATGCTATATCTGGGGCTCCTAATATTAATGGAACAAGTCAGTTTCCAAAACCACCAATTATAATAGGTATAACTATGAAAAAAATTATTACAAATGCGTGTGCTGTAACAATAACATTATAAATTTGATCATCTCCAATAAGTGACCCTGGTTGACCTAATTCAATTCGAATTAAGACACTTAAAGCTGTTCCAATTATTCCAGCCCAAGCACCAAAAATTAGATATAAGGTTCCAATATCCCTATGATTAGTAGAAAATAGCCATCGTCGCAATACCTTAAATATTATATTATGACCCCTTAATACAATTTAGGTAAGATGGTCGAGACTTAGGCGATAGACTGTAAATCTATATAGGAGGGATACCTCTTTTACCAGTCCTATATTCAAATTATGATTTTAGACTGCAATTCTAAAGGTGTAAATATAAATTTTACTAAGACTTACAAGATTATTACTTGTATTTTTAACTTTGAAGGTTAAATGTTTAATTAACATAAGGTCTTAATATACTATTAATCATGTGGTGATAGGAATTCCAATAATGGATAGTATCATTGATAATCTAACTAATTCAGTCGAAAATTTATTGCTATTTCATTTAAATTCTTGTCTTAAAAATATAAATGATCTGAATATTACTCGTATATAGAAATATAAAGTTAGTAGTGTTATTATAACTATAAATATTAATATAAAAAATGAATGTTGAATAGATAACCCTTGGATTACAAGTCACTTTGGTAAAAATCCCAAGAATGGGGGTAATCCTCCTAATGATAGCATACTAACTATTATGGAAAATTTAACTAATGGACTATTTTTAATAAAGTAGGATTGGGAGAGTTGATTTATAGATTGTCTATGAAACAAATAAATTATTGCTATATTTAATAGTGAATAGATGATAAAATATATTAATCATATATTATTTCTAATTAATATTGCGGATAGTATTCATCCTAAATGCCCAATTGATGAATAAGCCATAATTTTTCGGGTTGAATTTTGGTTTAATCCACCTACAGACCCAATAAATGTAGATAAAAAAATTACTATAATTAGTATATTATTCATTATTTTGTATGAAATTAGAATGAATGGTGCAATTTTTTGTCATGTTATTAAGATGAAACAGTTTATTCAGTCAATTCCTTCTATTACTCCAGGGAATCAGAAGTGGAAAGGAGCAGCCCCTATTTTTATTAAAAGTGCTCTCGAGATTAAGTAAGGGGCATGATTATTAAAAGAAAAGTCTACTATTTCATTAAAAAGCACGGCAATTAAGAATACCACTGATGCTATTGCCTGAATTAGAAAATATTTTATTGCCGATTCTGTTTCATAGGGAGTTTTATTTTTACTAATTAAAGGGATGAAAGATAACAGGTTTATTTCTAGCCCTATTCATATACCCAGTCATGATGAGGATGAAATTGAAATTACTGTTCCCGAAATTATAGTTATTAAAAATATTAGATTTGATGGATTATTTAAAATTAAAAAGAGAAAGATTGGTACTTTCATAGAAAGGGTATGAACCTATTAGCTTAATTAGCTTATCTTTTTATACTTTAGTGTAAGAAGCACAGGAATTTTTGATGTTCTTAGGGTAGTTTAATTCTACAATGTATAATAAGAGTAGATTCCTACATAATTTATTCTATCAAAATAATCCTTTTATCAGGCATCTTATT